ATTATTTTTCCATTCATTTCAAAACTTCCATAATCCCTTCCCGAACCAAACATGAATCTTTCGATTCATTTGGCTCTCACGCTCAATTACTTAAAAGAGAAATTCTCATACGTTTTTTTGTGTTTTTTATGAATATAATGAGCTTATCCTCTCTTCTTTGTTCATATTCCAAAAAGATATGGAAACTTATGCAAGCCGAAAAAAATTCGGAGGACTCTTCTGACAAAATCAAAAAAAAAAAAAAGATGTAATTGTCAGCAAAGTTGTTTCTTTTTTTTTTTCAAAAAATATTCTGACTAAGACACAGGTCGTCAATTAAGCATTGGATAAAAAGGTGAAAATGCCCGTTTTTACAATAAACAGTTCAAATTATTTTATCAATATGAGTATCCTATATCGATACAATATTTATTTTGAAAACATCTCTATAATGAACATAGTGATAGAAAGAGTACCATGCAGTGTCTTGACTTCAAACAGTTTGCTTTAACCATGTTAATAGTCCCGCATTATTGGTTGAGAGAGAATCGAAGTAGATTTACCAATAAATCACGAAATGCTATGGTTCTTACAGAGAATTTCTTAATTGATTCAGAAGTAATTCGTGAGATCATGCACCCCTCTCTCCTAGTTCTAAGGAAAACTAAAGGATACAGCTGGTTGGTCCAGCCTATTCTTGAAATAAACAACTCGCACATACTCCCTTTCCAAAAAAGATCAATACACCAAGCACTACACTTAGATTTATTGGATTTGTTGCAAAAATATCGGTATTAAACCCGAAACTCCCAGCAGACGGCCAGGGGCCCAAAGAAAGGAAAGAATCGGTTACGTTTTTCATATGCTCTCCTCTTATAGATCGACTAAAAAACCGAACAGAGTTATTTTTGTATCACTTCACCTCGCTTTTTATTTACTCTCTTTTTTTTTTTCTTTTTCTGAAATCGAGTCAAAAAATTTTTGAGTTAGTTCTCAATTCTGAACCGCCCCCCTTTTGGATTATGGGGATACTAAGATAAGACTCACTTAAAAAAGTTCCCTTGGTCTACGAACTGAAAGGATGAAAGCGAGTCAGTATGCTAATTCTTCATCGGCCCTTCCCATAGGTTATTTTCTCAACGAAAAAGTAATCGTAGGGAGGAAATCTTGATAGAATTTGAAAAAGCAAACGACAAGGTCTTATCTTATTTATAAGATAAGATTAAACAAAAGGATTCGCAAATAAAAGTGCTAATGCCACAACCAATCCATAAATTGTTAAAGCTTCCATAAAAGCTAGACTAAGCAATAAAGTGCCTCGTATTTTTCCCTCCGCCTCAGGCTGTCTCGCGATACCCTCTACAGCTTGACCCGCAGCAGTCCCTTGACCAACTCCAGGTCCAATAGAAGCAAGTCCTACGGCCAACCCAGCAGCAATAACGGAAGCGGCAGAAATGAGTGGATTCATGATAAGTTCCTCGTCACAAAAAAAGAAATCGTTAATGATACAATCAATCAATGAATTAGAACTTCATTATTCCATCGCTAGGATTCATCCATCGAATTGAGAAGTAATTGAAGTACAAGTAATAATATTATTTATTGAATCGTCAGAACTACTTCGATATCTTGAGTTTCCAGCCACAGAGTTCTTGTGACTCCTATACAACTTTTGTTCTTCCATTTCTTAGTGCGAACTGTTATTTGGAATTTTTCTGGATTTCATCCGTTTGTTCATTCAATTCACCGTCACAACGAGACGGAAGGACTTCTATTGTATTGGAATCCTGATCGAAATTACAAATTTCAGTAGTAGGTCAAATGAAATAGAAATCTAAGAGATACTAGTCTAATATCACATATACATGTCTTTATTCTATAACGTAAACCAACTATTCATCTTAGATTCAACCGTATTTGAGAATCAAGCGTCGAAACTTCTACAAGGGTTGGCTTAATAGTCATTCAATTATATATACCTAATTCTACGACCCCCTCCCCTACCCAGCTCATTTTTTATGAATCCCTTTAATTAAATTCTTTTCATCCTTTCTAAATTCTAAATGGATTCATTTTTTAGACCGAATCATTACCAGATGTATAAAGAAAATCATTACATATGCATATTCAAAGAAACATCATTACTTGATTGATCTAAGTTTATGTAATTTTTTTTTTTAGATTTTGGTAAATCCTTCAATTAAATAAACTGAACGGGGAATCATTTCCCCGTTCAGTTTATTTAATTGAATCACGCGTCATAAACATATACCACAAGACTTCTTGGGAAGAATTCTTTTTTAAATTGTTTTGATTTTGAATAAGGAGTTAATAAGAATAATGAGATGGGCTAACCAATAGAAAGATAAAGCAAATATTCATTGATAAGAAGTATGATATTAAGTGAAGGAAAATCAATTTTAGGAAAAAGGTCCTTTATATTTATTTCCTTTTGAATATCAACGTACTTTTTTTTGCTATTACTCTAGGTCGTATATGGCATAGTTGTATATTTCCCCAA